CTTAAGATAAGAGATTTTGAGAAGAGTGAGTGCGCTTTCGAAAGTTTCGACTTTTCGATCTTTCTTCCCTTAGCGCACAAGCACTAAGCAAGTAAACTACCTTTTTTCTTCTCTTTCGTCCCTTTTTTTTTCAATAGATTGTTCGTGTGTCGGAGAATTGGCTTCTGCGTGTCCCTGTTCAAGTAGTCGAGTACGCCCGACTCGCTGCTGTCCAGTCCAAGCCTTCCATTTCCATTATGTCTGCTTGCGATTCGCCCTAGTCCGTAAAGAAAGTAGGAAATGATGGAAAAAAGTCTTCCAATCTCTTAGTCTAGTGTTGCAATCCCGCTAAGGCCTAAGACTGATGAGTTGAGTGAAATCCTATCAGCCTTGGAAGCAGGGCCTAATCCTCCAAACTAGGACTATTCTTCCCGCTTTCCACGCTTTCTATTAGTCTTTTTCTTGTAATGTAAGGAGAACTACGAATCAGCCTCATGAATAAGCTCACCTTATAAGAGAAGTGGGAGAAGGCGAGAGGTAGCTAGTAGGCCTTGACTCAGTCCCATGGTTGGCCCTATGGGAATCCATGCCCCGGGGGTACCTACCGCTTTCGATTCGAACTCGATCTTATTAAGTTGGAGATTCAAATAGATAAAGTGTTCCGTGAGGAATGTGATTCAAGTAGTAGATGATGTCCTACTTGATACTTGAGGAGGGCTTTTGCTAAACCCACAAAGAAAGCATCGGCACCGGGACTAATTACGGATAGAAGACTGTTTTAGTTGCCGGTGATACTGCTTGAGAAGAAGTACACCTCTTTTTTATTTAGTACTCGAGAAATATGGAACTACTTTGATTATTGCCGCGGCTTTTGCTTTAGCTCATTCTCTTTTCGATGAAGCTTTTTTTGTTCATTCCGATACTTTTTATGAAAGCAGCTAATTGAAGACTCACATTTCAGAGTCAATAGCTTCGACATATTGTATATCGAAGATGGGAGAGGCAACCATCAGACTGGTTTATCTAACCTTCTAGTTCCGGGGGTAACCCATTACACCTCCTTCTTGATTCCCATGCGGGGCTAACAACCGATGCAACCTAACCCAATGCCGATAGTGAAAGTCTCTATCTATATAGGAAGTAAAGGCTCTCGCAGTAGTTGTTCTGTAAGGGCTTCCATTACTTGCTTCAATTGCATTGATTTCTCTTTTCTGGCCTCAGACTTGTACCTAATCTTCTAAAGATCAACCGCGAGTCAAGTCAAAGAACTCCTCTTTCGTAGTACACTTCTTGCTGAATACCTTTTTCTTGCTTCCTCCAATTGGCAATAGGACATCCTCTCCTAAGCTAAGGAAGTACTTCAATGAAGGCATCGGGTGATTTCACCCCTTAAGTAAGGCGAATTGACAAAGCCTAGTCTAAGAGCAGGATGAAGTAGCAAAGGGGAACTAAATAGCCTTACAGGGAATGGGGTTAGAGAAGGCGGTGAAAGGGTATTGAGCTAGAATGAAACTACAGGGCAACTCTTTATAAAGGAGGGAATCCGTATTTGTGGACGTATTGCCAATGCTTGAACAAGACAGCTTAGACCTATTAGAGCGATACCAGAAAAAGGACAGAAATCGATCTCTTTAAAGACAGAAAGACCGGTAACCAAGCAAGATAGAAAGAAATGACCGATTGCCATACATAGACCGATGAAAGAGAACAGACTGTTGTTGGCAGGATAAATCCCCTTATTACAGAAAGAGATCGAACGGAATCTTTTTTCTTCTATTATGAGATTTCGAATGACATCTGTAAAAACTAGATGATTCAACGAGTACCGATGCTTTGCTTTGGCGTAGGTGTCTGTTAAATGTTGTTTGGGATGGTCTAGTAGTTGCTCCGTTTTCATCTACGGTTGACGGAACGCAGAGCAAGGACTTCCTGCCCGATCCGATTCCGGGGTTAAAAGAAAAGGCCGTGGACAAGAAAGCGGTTAAAACTGCCCCTTATGATGAAGGGAGGGGAGCTGCATCGACCCTTTCAGTGGTTTTAGGCGCTAAATGCTGGAAATATAGGTTAGTGCGGGATAATAAATATCCACACTTTCTTATAGCTATAGCCGAGACTTCTGTTGATGGAAGGGGATAGACGAAGTGACTCGATTTAAAGTAAGCAACGAGAGGCAATAAGGTCCCGATGTCACTCTTTATTTTCTTTTTTTGTTTTTTGACTGACCGGATCGGTCACTCCTCAACCAACTAAGACATTTCTGAGCAGTTCCCCTCACCCCCTATCACTTAAAGGCAGAGCTAACCCAACATTCTACTGCTCTCTAAAGGGCCTGCCTATTCTATTAGTCAAGCTTGGAGAACATAGTACTAGGACTTGCTAGATGAAAGACCTTGATTGGTGAAGGGCTTAAAAGTTAGGTAGCTGCTATCTATCGGATCTTTTCTAAGAGGTTAGGTAGGTGGTTGAGTCGAAGCGGAGAAGGAGACTAAGTCATCGGTCGTGCCGGGATTGATTTCCTACTTCCAGCTGAATGAGGGCCACACAGCCGTCAACCCTGCTGGAAGTGCTTTCTAGATCCAATCTCCTGGTCTTTCGTTCGCTATTCGAATGTCTGGACCAGTAGAAATGTACGAAAGGTGGTCTTGCCCTTTCCTTTACAACTAGTAGCTAGTAGCTCCGTCGTTGATCTCTCCTCTTCCCGGCCGGTTGTGACTCGTATGTCCAGCCAACGACTATCGATTCCTAACGAATCCATAGATTCTTCTACCATTCGACCAGATCTTCTAGATTGTATTCTCATTTTCCGGCCTCGAGCAACTTTACTAATAAGGGAAAAGCCCTTAACTTAATTTAATTCATATTAGATTAGTATAATATAAAGCGCTAGCGCCCAACCGGCTTTCCGCCTCCGTTTGGTCGTGCTGCTATGATGTAACGTGCAGTCGTCCCGAGGCATTTTAGGGCCCCTCTTTTATCTCCCTTAAAGTCCTTTATGGATTTCAAGTCGGGAATAGAGCTGTGACTTATTCGGCGCTATATCACAATTCATTCATTCTCGGGCATAGCTGTTCACGAAACGTGGCGTGGGACATCTGTCGGCGGCGGGTTAATTCCGAGCGAGAGGTCAAACCAATCCCATTCATCCTGGTCTGATCCGAACGGATCTTGTTGAATGAATTGATCCATTGTTCTATGCCCTAATTCTTAGTTCATTTTTTCCTACTCGGACCCGCCGTACTTCCTTTGACTACTCCTGAGATATAGTGGAAACATTTTGTTATGGTGGAGAGTGGGGAGTGAAAACACCAATGCAACAGAGAACGACCACATGAATCGGAATCCGCTTAACTTATTAAGACAGACGACCGAGAAAGAAAGGCTCCGCGTTCTCCAAGTGGTTGATCTTAGCTTAGCGTGCTAGCCGCTGCTTCATTTCGTATAGTGATAACGCTTTCTCTTTCTTAGCGCTCCGCCCCCCCTTGTATAGTAAGGGGAACTTTGGTTGCGCGGCTTTCTCTTATACTTATAGGGGTCTATTTTCTCTGACTTGACTCAGCTTGACCTACTTGACTCAGCGGTTAGAGTATCGCTTTCATACGGCGAGAGTCATTGGTTCAAATCCAATAGTAGGTAAAACCGACCGAAAGCCCCGCTTTTGCCAGCATGACAGCAAGCACGGACTGGCAGCAAGGAGTCAACTGAATGACCAAAGCATCGGTTGCTTCCGCTTGTGGCCTTCTTCGAGCGCCTTGACACCTTAATATCAACTCACCCCCCTCTTCCACAAGTAGGTGGAGACCAGGAGAGCCGGAAACCCCAACGGGAACCCTTCACCGCGCCACGCGATTCTTTCGCGAAGCGCTCTCTCAGATGTTTCCACTCCTGCCCCCGCAAGCGAAGAGGTTTCAAGATACCAGTCGACCGAGTGAAAGTGAACAGCTCCGAGCAAATCTTCTAGAGAGCGTACCCTTTGTTTCTACTCTTTCTCTCTTCTAAAAAGAACTCAAAATCGAAAAAAGAAAAAAGAATCTTTTGTTTTTGTTTTTTTTTCCTGTTTTTGGCCGTCGGGACTCCTTGAAGCTCAATCAAAGTACATTTTCCAGCCCCTTTTTCTCTCGATCTGCATAACTTATTCATCTGGTAAGTCTGTTGCCAGAGGTGAATCATCGGGGATAGGATGTGCTGCGAGGAAGTCAGCCAAGATGGTTCCATAGATGGGTACAGAATAGAATCCGTCCAAAGTTAGGTACCTGAGACAGATGTCGAGAGCCATCACATAAGGAAGATATTGATAAATAAGCTTCGAGGGCACTCCGGCCGGTGCTTGCTTCCTCAAGTCGGGTATCCGTATCGGTGGCTGTTGGCAATTTCGTTAATGGAGGAAAGACTTAATAGGAACCCCCTGCCGACGTCAATCCGATACCTTTTTTCTCGTTTTTTCATTGATTTTCTTGCTTTATTTCCACTATTAACATGGAAGGGAAAAGGTACCACTGAACACAAACTTAATCTATCTTTTTTAGCCGAAAAACATTTTGAAAAGGTGAATTTAGGATGTTTAAAGTTTTATATTCCAGGTTTTTCGAGTTAGGTTCCAGTATTGCATATGGTTTATATAATGTTAGTAGTTAAGGCTTTGTTAAGAAGTTTCTTTCTTTGCGCCTTTAAACCTGAAGGGAGTTATGGCATTTGAGTTGAGTTACTAATAAGGGAGCAATGCAGTGTAGAGAGATAATAGCAGTCTAGGGAGGGAGTCGCTGTCTATAAAGAGAATAGCTTGAGAGTGAGATCAGAGTAGGACCTGTTAGAATCATACCGAAGCCATACCCAGGTCATACCCGAACTCACCTCCCATCACCCCTTGAAAATAGGGCTTCCAACCCCTGGTTAAGGACCTTAGTCTAGCTTTCCTGTTTACTTGCTTTCCATTCATCCATCTCCTCCTGGAAGGACAGAATGGTAGGGGAGGCGAGAATCACTGGTAAGGGTTGGCCCGGAGCTCTGCGGTTGATCCGTTGGGTAGGAATAAGAGTCATTAATGGCTTTCGAGATGAGGCAGCCAGCCACTCTTCCTGGGTAATGCGCCCAAGAAACTGTGCATGTGTCACTGTTCCGGTCGTTGGGAACGGTCATGGTGTAGCCTGTGCAGAAGATGAGTGAGATGTATCCCGACAAGGTGAAAGCCATTCAGGAGATGCCGATCCCACGAACTAACTGAGAAAGAAGTTCACGGATTACGAGAACAGATATTCAGCACTAGAACGGACGTGCTGCGCATTCGCTTGGGCTGCTCTGGCAGTACATGCTTTATCACACAACTTGGCTCATCGCTCGCATGGGCGCACTGAAATACATATTCGAGAAAGCCTCTCTCTCTGGGGGGATAGCAAGGTGGCAAATGCTCCTGGCGGAATACTACATTGTTTTCAAGACTCTCAAAGCCATCAAAGGCCAAGCACTGCCAGTGTGTTCAGGGGTTAAAGGTATCTTCCTGACCACTATCCAAAGGATTCAGGCCTCTAAGACAGTCCCATCATTCTTGAGAGTCTTTATTTGTAGCTAAAGGCAGAGGGTCCGTTACAGACAGGTGCGGAGAACTAGTTAAGGTGACTTGGGAATAAGGGCTTGGAAGAGCAATGCGTAGAATCAGTTGTTGATTTCGCCCATTGTTGTTGCGAGCTCCATTGTAGTTGGAGCGAGAGGAACGATTATCAGAAGCAGCTGAAGTCTGAGACACAAAGGCTGATTGCTGCTCACTGTGTTGTGCAGCTTGTATGCGATGAAGACGCGATTCTTGGTTAAGGACCTTAGTCCGCAGCTCCTCAAACGATGGAACAGTCTTAGAGTCGGAGATGGTTGTAACAAAAGCTTCATATTCAAAGGGCTTTGTAGTGAAAACTACTTTGGGGACATAGAAGAGAGTTGATAGCAGCCAAGGCATCAACCATAGACTTCAGTTCCCGTAAATAGGCATCCATAGGCTTGTTACCTTTCCTGTTATTCTGAATATCGAACTTCAATTTCATTTCTTTAGCCGTGGACTGATAAAAAAATCTTTGCTCTAAAGCCATCCAAACATCCATATATGTTTTGTTTTCATATTCTATTGTAGACCCGTCAACATGTCCACTGAGAGTGTCGCGTTCAACCAAGAGCGAACACTTTGATCCGTTCTCACCCAAGCACTATAAGCGGGGTTGAGATGAGCCCTTCCTTCGGCATCACTGATGAATTGAGGGGAACATGGGAAGGTCCCCTACACATAGCCCATTAAATCATTACTGATGAGTATAGGTTCAAACTGCGATTTCCAGAGAAGATAGTTGCGTCAGTCTAGCTTTATGGATACGAGATGGGTGCAGCAAGAAGGGGCGCAGGTGAGAAGGATGATGGGTTCTGGTAGGTGGAAGGGAAAGATTGAGGAGATGCATTGGAAGACATGGTGTATAACGGTGAGAAGGCAGCAGAGGGAACCGTGGTATATACCTGTGGGGAAGGCATGAAAACATGACTGGAGGGCTGTGGAATAGATGCCGAGGGTCCTGCAGTCGGTCCATGAACCCGATAAGAGGGCAACAATGGTTTCGGGTTCACAAAGGACAACGAACCAGATGCAGTGGTGTAGGACTGCAAAGCCGTAGCCTGTGACAGCGATGAAGACTCGATGCTTGAGTCTGTCATGAGTGAAGATGCCACTAGGGAAGCACTGGGAACGGCAGAAGACACACCAGTAGTGGAGGCAGGAATCAAAGTAGAGTTCTCAGAGGAAGAAGGAGCTGTTGAGTCAGATGTGGCATTAGACTTCAAATAGGTTCTTCTCGAAGTGGTCATTAGTAAGCCAAGGAAGTTCTTTCCCCAAGGCAAAGAGTCCGTTCATGGTAGAAGTCCTTTCCTTTCAACTAAGAATGCCGACTTTCCTCAAACGATTGGAACTAAGGTATCCTCGCCGAAGGAAAAGAAGAGTAAGCCAATAGTATCCCGGGGAAAGAAGAAAATGTCACATTGACATTTCGAAAGGCTTTGAGAAGAGGGGCAACAGTGAAGATGCCGAGAATGGCCGTGTGTCTATGGGGATTACCGGTCTTGGTAAGAATCTGTTGCAAATGCATGTGAGGGAGGAATGCCTGCATTAAGATTTAAAACTTGTCGTCTACTTGAAGGAAATGTTTGGAACAGGGAACTTACAATAATACAACGCCGCATTCTTCGAAGATTGAGGAACAAGACGAGATCTGTTAAGAGAATGATTTATTCTCGAAAAAATCTGAATAGTTACATCCAATTACAAACTACACGAAAGTTGCCCCTTTTTCATGGAGATTTACCCATCACAGAGATGCATAGAGGAACAGAACGAACTTCATATATCCCTTTTCCACTCAATCCAGAAACAAGATCGGACGTTATTCCGGTTCGTCTCCATTTTAGTGAAACTCTTCCTCAAGCAAGGCAGCCGATAAGTCATCGAAGGCTTTGTGTGAATAATGTAATAGTCAGCATTACTTCTTTTCAAGTTTCCCAAGGTGATTTCATATCTTTGAAAGAAAATGATGCTATAATCTATTCAGAAATAAGGAGATCCTTCTATATCGAAATTTCAGTTTCTAAAATCATAGGAAAATCCCTGGATAGCCCGGTAAGAATGTGGAGAAGAACCAAAACGGAATGGTTCCGCTTACTTAAAACTAAGAGGGGATGCCGCCTACTACTGAAAGACCCGTTTTTGCAACAGTTGCGTTCTTCTATGCAAGACGAAGACTTAGAAAGAACAAAGAAGTTTGGATCCGAAAAAGTATGCTTAGGCAGTTCTTTCGCTGAACACAAGAGAATCAAGAGGAATTTTTATCATTTCAAATCGATATTCTTATCGAAGAGAAGGAACGAAAAAACCCTAAATCTTACTACTAGAAAAAGAAGTCCTATAGTTTACAACTCTTCTTTCTATAGTAATTTGACCTCTTGCTCCACCCATCAGTCTTCTATGAAGAGAAAAATAAAAAGCTCTTCCCTATCTACTCATTATTCGGAGGTGAATCATAGAACACCAAAAGCTGTGCTATCTTATGGACCTAACATAGGTCACATCCCTCACGTGCGCCAAGAGCACATTCGATAGCATCCTCTTAAGGTTTAAAGATCCAAACCTTCTTCTTCTTAGCGGAAACGCACGTGGCCAAAACATATAAAGATCGGCATAGTCGCTCATAGGGGCATATATATCCGGATAGAGGATAGTCTAGATCTTGATTCACTATTTCCATTTTTGATTTTCTGTCTCGTACGAAGCAATGGGGGGCAAGCTATGACGGCAGGATGTGACCTTGCCTTTCGCCCTGCTACCGCCGTTCTAAGTTCTTCTGACTAAACGAAGTTAAGACTAAAGTTTCGGAACTGAAGTTTGCAGCTTTTTTCAGCAAAGCTTAGTAAAAATCCGTCCTTCGGCTACCTTGGATCAAGGGTAGAGATAGGAAGTAAGTCAAAGGTAGATCAACAAAAGTCTTAGTATGGGAAGAGTCAGAGCGAGGGGAGAGACTTTCTAAACGAAGGTTAGTCTAAGTAAGGAAATGGGCACTCTGCTCACATCGAAGTAACTGCTGTCTCCCTTATGGTCGACGTTCTCTCCTCCCATCCTCTCCTCTCCCTACCGGTCGCCGAATAGAACTCTTCTTTGCCGTTCTGGTTGGCTTAGGGCGGTCGAACTCTCCCCTCCTCTCCTTAACAGTCGAGTGATTTCTCATTCTCTCTCCCTCTTTCTATAGATAAGCGGGTTCTTCGATCATTCTAATGAAATAGGTTCGTTAAAGCCAATTGATCGAATTCTGTTTTAGATTCCTATTCCACTCCAACCGGTGCAGAACTCTTAACCTTTCTAGGACCCTCTCTACGGCAAGGTGCTGCTCTACTCTTTCCACTTGCTCCCTCGTGTATAGCGGTTGAGTTCTTCGCCTCACGGTTTGGCTACCCATCGTCATTCCCTCTCTGTCTAAAGTGAGAGGGGTTCTCTGCGCACAGTGTAAGATTCCGGTCTCGTAGGCAGCAGCATTCGTGCTTGCCTTTGCCGTGATTGTCCGTTGTTCCCTTGGTGCGCTGTCATTGACGGTGTAAATCTGTTCGTTCGAGAAAACATGTTGATCTCTTTCCATATCCTATCCCCGGTTGTTGCCCTATCAAGATGTGTCCCTTCCTTTGACCCCTTTTCCGATTTATTAGTGCTGTCCCCCTTGCGTTCCCTCCCTTTGTGAAGAATTCCATTTCCCTTTTTCTCCACTCTTCTTTCTTCCTTTCTTATTCTCCTGTTGGAAGTACCTAATCTGCTTTTTGAAATCTTTCCTTTCTTATACAAGATTCTAAGGTCCTTCCCCTGTATATAAGTCTGTGCGATTTTTCCCCTGGCCGACGCTCCCCTTACTGGTATCAGTGCAAGGGCAATTAGTACGGGTTGCCATAGTTGTCTGGATGGATTGGAACGAAGGGATGAAGGAGGGCCGGCCTGCCCAACAAGTAGACCGGAATAACTAGCTTCTAGTCCAACTAGCTAGAGCTCCAGCCCAAGCCTCCAAATCGAAGCTTCGGAGAGCCTTCTCCCATGCGATGAGATGAATTCTGTCTCTCCATCCAACACCAGACCGTGGACATCTCGTCCGAATTCCTTCAATCCTAGCAGCCATTCCTTTCGGGACCCCGGACAAGGAGGGAATAAAGGCAAGCTTTGAAGGGTGGATTTCATTAAAAACAAGGCCTTACCAGCTTGACCTAATAGGGCGGGCACCTTTCCAACCCGAAAGCTTCTTGCTGAATTTCTCTGTAACTGAATTCCAAAGTTCATCTCTTCATCTTCCCAGCATACCAAAATGAACCGAAATGGAATTGGCTATTGAACAGCCAAACATATTCCGGCCGGCCCTCATAGTGTGGATGGAGGATGAAGGAAGAACACCTTACTTCTTTCAAAAGACGGAAACAGAGTCATTTTTTCCCACTAGCCTAACTAATGATTTTACCTCACTTTGTTGTATTGTATAGACAAGCCTGACTTTATAGATAGGAATTCAGAAAAGAGTTCTAACTTACCTTCCTGACTGTGCTTCCTGCTTTTGGACCTATTTTCTATTTCTATTATAGTGGTAAGACTGTAGTCTACTGCAACAGGAGAAAGGAAAGCAGGCCAATATTCATGATAAGACCCTCTTTACGCTCTCTCTTTCTGCTCGCTCCTGTCAACGAATGAATTTACTACTTGTGTCACTGACATTCCATTAGCATGGTGGACTATAGACCGGCTTTCACGTTCACTCTATAGGAAGGGGACTTAGATTAATCGATTCAATGGGCGAACTGCTTTCCTTTAAAGGTAGCAAGTGATTGAAATGACAAGCTTGTAACTGATATGAAATCGGAAGACAGTAAGTTGGACGAGGAGCTCATGTACCACAGAGTGGGCAAATGCTCCCTTCTTTCAAGAGACTGTTTCTGTTCTTGTTTCTTTAGTCTCTTTACCTGCGAGCATGAATTCCTGAACCCAATACTAGGAAAGAGCTTCATACCCTATAGAACTGACAGATCGGCTAGCGAAGATGGCTCAGTCTCAGTAGATCCCTCACTCCTCACCGGCTTACGGAAAGAGAGCCCTAAGGGAGAGAGTTTCGGTACTTCAGGCATATCTATCAATGGGCAAAGACAGGAGAGCCTTCTATCTCTTCCAGTCTTATAAAGGAAAGAAAGCAGGATGAACAGGCTTGAGTGTCGATAGGTGACTTTAAGGTAGGCGCCTATCTCTTATTATACTATAGCAACGGGAGAAGTCGGGATTGGTGCCCTAAATGAAGGGAAATCTAGAAAAAAATGAGATTTTGCCCAGATAGAACTTTTTCAATTCATGATCTGCTCTACGAAGGGAAAAGTGAAAGTCTCATTTGACAGCTATATAAGATAGACACTTTCTAATTTCCATGTCTGTCTATGAGGGAAATAGGTCAAGTGTCATTTTGCAACTGTATGAGCATGAACATCTACTTTCGAATTTGAATAGTCCTCTTAGCCGGTCGATTGGCTTGAATCTCTCTTTCTTTTGAATCGTAACCTACTATTAGTGTATGCCTAAAACTGAACTAATTACTTTTCTCTAACCAACTTATGACCAAACAAAAAATGACTTAACTAATGGCCAGATTTCCCTCTCCTCATTCAAAACTACTTCTATCTAGCTCCTCTCTTCACCATCTTTTGGTCAAAAAGAGTAAGAGTATTCAATCCCAAAAGTCCTAGGAGTTAAGCATGTTGGTGATGAACTAGTTCTCGTTCACCCCAGACTTGCTGGGTGGAATGAGTCAAGCTAGTTCCGAAATCGCCAGAGCCCTCTTGTTCTAATCTTTTTCTTAGCAACTGGCTTTCAGAAGTCTTGCTGCGAGGAAGATTAGAAACGCCTTACTATATTAATTTAGAATAGTGGCATTTTTTCTGCAGATATGGAGTTTGTTGAGAGGACTTGCATCCTTCGTTCGTAGTGGTCATTTATAGCTGTTTTTCCAACTGAACCTAATTTACTATTTTGCGACAAGAGGGGGCTCTTACTTCTTTCATCTCTAGGTTGAGTACTAGCAAGTCAGGGATAAGAGAAAAGCCTGGGAAGGAATCGGGTTTTCAGCATCTGTAGTGGAAGAGTGTACTGGTGGTGGTTTAGTTAGAGACAACAACGGGAAGGGGGCTCTCTCTTCTTTCAGCTGATTCTCCTTTGGATAGATGGGGGTGTCGGTGTAAAGATCGCATGGAACAGTAAATGGCAATGGAATCAAACCTCCTCCTATAGGTAAGTTCAGTCTGTAACTGAGGCTTTCTAGGCGTAGGGCTAATAGCACAATGGCGGTGCGGCTAGGCTTTGTGGGTTCGAATGCCGGTTTGAGATAACCAGCCAGGCAAGGGAAAGAAGGAAGTCTTCCTGCGGAGGGGGAAGAAGCGGCCCAGTTTAATAGATTCAATGGTCGACTTGCTTGAATCGAAGAGGAAGGCTAGTGCTTCTGACTGTGAATATGAGAGGCAGTTTCACCTTGACAAAACAAATGAAGTAAAGAATCCTGTTGACTTCTAATGCAGAAATGAAATTGATAAGGCATTTGAAAGCCCATGTATCTGAGCCTGTCATCCATAGGAAGAGCATTCCTGAGGAATCTCCAGAAGAAGAGAATCAACCCATCTTAGGAGGAAGCCACTGGTTCCATAATAGAGACCACCAAGGACTTTTTTGGCCATGAATTCTGGGAAAATGCCAATAGGAAGCAGAGGAGAAAAGACCTGAAGGGGAATGATGCCAAACTAGTCTATCTGGGATGTCAGAATCTAGAGAGATATCTTACAAAATAGATTGAGCCTCTGTGGATAAGCTAGGCAGAACTAAGGTAGAAAAATCAGCAGATTGAATAACTTCTCTAAAAGGAGTATTAAGATCCACATTCTGCACAGAAAAAGCACCAGCACCCCAGTTAGCCATGCTCAAGCTGATGTTACCAGCACCTACCACCCAATGA